AAACCCTTTCTGACTTTAGATTGATACAAAAACTACTTTTTGCGCAACCTAGTATATTTCAGATCTCAACTCAATTTAAAGTTTTCAGATCGAGCTGCTTCATGTTTTTTAGATAGAGTACTATATACTCTATTCCAAATCACGCGAGCGGCTATTAGCTATTACTAAGAAATTTTGATATATTCAATGATTCGAAGTCTTTTTTATTAGTTTTAATAGTCTTTTTTTTAGAAAAAAAGAAAGACAAGAAAAAATATAGAAGCTGTATCCTAAATATTATCCTTTTGTCCTACAAAATACCATACGAAATAGAACGCTTAGAAGGGATATAAAGAAATTCTTTGATTGGTTCTTCCCAAAGGAATGATCTATTTTATTTGACTGATGGCCCCAACAAACAATTAATTATAATAAATACAAACAATTAATTATAATAAATCCAAAAATATCTAAAAAAATCTAATCTAAATTAAATATTTAAATTTAATTTAATTAACTAAAATAAAATATTTAATTTAATTAACTAAAATAAAGAAAATTTTTCATTTTTAATAAAGAAAAGTTCTCCTTTTTTATTCGAAACGTCTAGTGATCTTCAACCAATTATGCGCTTCAATATAATTACCAGGAGTAAGTGCTATAGCCTGTTTCCAATACTCAGCGGCTTGGTCGAACCAAGCCTCCGCAATTTCAGAATCCCCCTGTTGAATGGCCTGTTCTCCCCGGTCGGAATAGGTGGGTTAATTCCTTCCCTTAGAACCGTACTTGAGAGTTTCCTAGCTCATACGGCTCGGCAGTCAACTCTTTTTTTATTCCATTTGAATCTACCATATCTAACTGAATAAGATTTCTCGTAGATCTATCCCATTTTTCGGGTTAATGAAAAGAAGTTAATAAAATGAGTTTCAAACTTAAATCTTAAGTTTGGATTAAAAATCCGGTTTATTTTAGTTTTATCTTTTCTCCCACCTTCAGAAAAATAAAACATAGACATTTTGCCTATCATTAGAATTTTCTGAAAGGTAACTATCTCAGTTTCATATCATATAGAAATTTATATAGAATTTTTGAAAAAGACTTTCGAAAGGAAAGACTTACTATCTTTGGGATCTGATCCTACACCGCTGCTCAATATCTTAGTGGATCGACTCTATTACATAAGTGGATTCCTAACATTTGTCTCACATCATGACATAAGTAAGCAGTTATTTTTGTATCGGCGCAAAACCTTACTAATTGATCTTTACGGTGCTTACTCTATCAATTAGATCCTTTACCCATAGAATAAAACAGCTAGGCATATCTATTTCTTCATATTTCAACTTCTATGAAGTTTCTTTCTTTTCTACAGCTGATAAAAATCGTTGTTTTAGACAATGCATATGTAGAAAGCCCTTTTCTAGTATTTACTAGTGAATTTGATCTTTATTTACTTTTTATTTCTATAGTGGAGATAGTCGCACGTAATGACAGATCACGGCCATATTATTAAAAGCTTGTGGTAAGAATGGGTTTCGTTCGAGCGCTCGAAAATAATATTCCAAAGCTTTCGTGTGTTCTCCGTTACTTGTGTGGATAAGTCCTATGTTATAGAGTATATAACTTCGGTCATAGGGATCAATTTCTAGTCGCATAGCTTCATAATAATTCTGTAAAGCTTCCGCATAATTCCCTTCGGATTGAGCTGACATCCGTTACGGTCGTCATTCAATTCACAGAATCTCCGTTACAGAACCGTACATGAGATTTTCATCTCATACGGCTCCTCCCTTATGTGCATAATGATAAAATGATAAAGAAGATGAAAATCTTCTCATTATGAACTAAGTAGGGCTAGTGTTTTTACAAGAAATCTCTAGCCAACCTTCCTGCAAGAGATCTTTTATTAACATCAAACGTATTGTTACTAGAGAGAAAAGATAACTCCAACAATTTCTTTGTTCTCAACGCTTCCCAATGTCCAGGAATTAGTCACTTCAACAGCCTTCGATGGTTATACGGGTATCCAAAATACAAACGAGATGGATGTTTGTTGTCCCAACCATTCTTTTAGTCCCAAGCTTGCTAAAGAAGGGGATAATTTATAATATAACAAAGTTTTCGTGTTGTTAATTTCTAGGTGTAGTGCTTCTTCCCCTCTGCTACCTATTGGTTAGGATTGACCCGTAATACCGAACCTATAGGTATAACCTTTCGCTCAATACTAGAATCGAGAATTGAAACATAGCATCTGAGGCTGCATTAATCGAGGATACACGACAGAAGGAATTGTTCTATTTCCAAACTTTACCTTCTACAAGCGTAGATTTTTTTCTTTTTTTCCCGATCACGAATCATGTGTATTTCTCGTAAAACCGAGAGTCAAAAAAAAGTCAAATCGCACCATCTCTGTAATAAGTAAATGCCTCTTTTTCTCCTGAAGTTGTCGGAATTATTCGTAATAAGATATTGGCTACAATCGAAAAGGTTTTATCAATAAAATTTCCATTTATCCGCGATCTAGACATAGGTAGCAATCCATTCTATCATTGTTCTCATTACTTCTCGGGGGAAAATGATCCCACAAGGAAAAGAATTTTACAGTACGAAATAACATAAAAACGGATTCATTATCATTAAAAAATATGGCCCAATATTAAAAACAATATTCAAATTGTTCCTTTTTACATTACAGGAACAGGAATTAATTGATAAGAATTAAGAAATAAATATTGGGAACCGCATTGGATTCCATCTTACTGGAATAGTCTATCAACGAAAGAAACTTTTCTTATTTGATTGAAGTTACAGCTTAGAAAAACCTAAGTTGATTGAATTATGATACAAAGAAGAAAAAGGATCGAATCGAGTAATCATTGTATGATGAAAATGGGCCCATTTTTTTGTGTACTTAGCCGATATCACTAGACAATCAACTATAAAAAAATTGTTTATCAATTTGTATTTTTAATAGATAGATGGGATAAGGATTTTTGTTGATAACAGGCCTAAAAAGCAATTTGAGAATTCTTCTGGTATGGAATCGTAGTCTAAATAGAATCATGATCTAAAGATATCCATTAACCATAGTCTATAAAATATAGAACCCTAGCTCAGTCGATTCGTTATAATTTCTAATTTATTGATTTAATGCGGTCGGTATAGTATAAATAGATTAAATAGATAATCAGAAAAAGAAGATAACATTGTTTTTGCAAACATGAATAGAATTTTTTTAACAGTTTTTATAAGAAAACAATTTTCTATTTTTATCGCTTTCTATTTAGAATTGATTGGTTGTACCTACCCAATAATCTAATTCTAATATGAATAATGAATTATTCACTAGATTTTCGGTTTTTAGGTCATAATCATTATGTAGGAGAGATGGCCGAGTGGTTGAAGGCGTAGCACTGGAACTGCTATGTAGGCTTTTGCTTACCGAGGGTTCGAATCCCTCTCTTTCCTTACCTTCACCTAATTTACCGATCTTACTAACCACAATAGATCAATAGATATAGATCAAATAGCATAGCAATATATGACTATTCCAACAGTTAGACCTTTCTTTGATATGGATTCTCTATTCCTAATGGCTGTGGTACGGAAAAGACTGTTAAAGAAACGAGTAGACAAGGAATGAAAATATCCCTCTCGGTCTATGACACCTAAATGGAAGAAAAATCCGGAGCAAACCCTTAATTTATCTTAACCTTAGGTTAATTTACTTCGCCGAAAGGGAGTAAAATAGGTTATATTAGTCTTTATTTTCTTTTTGTTAGGTTTAAGTCTGACGAGAATAATATTCTACAACCAGCAATTCATTTATTTTCAAACCGACCCATTTACTATCTATTATTTGATTGACTAATCCTTTATATTGGAATGGTTGAAGAGTCAAATGGTTTGGCAATTCCTCCTGAGGGGATGAATCGAGAGAATTTTGAATTAGAGCTCTAGATTTTTGTTCATCTCTCGCCGCAATAGTATCTCGGGGTTTGCAGCGATAACTTGGTATATCTACTATACGACCGTTGACTAAAATATGTCTATGGTTAACTAATTGGCGAGCTCCCGGAATAGTCGGGGCCATACCCAACCGAAAAAGGATGTTATCCAGACGCATTTCAAGTAATTGTAGTAAAACCTGACCTGTTGACCCCTTTGCCTTTCCGGCGAGACGAACGTATTTAAGTAATTGTCGTTCTGTAAGACCATAATGAAAACGCAATTTTTGTTTTTCTTCTAGGCGAATACGATATTGGGATTTTTTCCCAGAACGCGATTGGTTTCTAAGATCACTTCCAGCTCGGGGCCTTTTATTAGTTAGCCCTGGTAAAGCCCCCAGACGACGTATTTTTTTGAAACGAGGACCTCGGTAACGCGACATAAAGACTCCTTATTTATAATTAATTATTAATTAATTCTTATTGATGAAATTTCATTCTACAGAATAAATCTAAACTAAAAATGAACTAAATTCTAAATAAAGCAAAATTTACTGAAGTATTATTCTATTATTAATATTAATTAAAGAATAAAATAATGAGATGAGTTGAATAAATATCCAGTTTCCGGTTTTCTATATATAGAAAAGGAAAAGGATTCTGTTCGTGAGATAGTTGGAAATTCCTATCCTATAATCAATGGCTTTTGCGAAAAGAAGAATACATTTTTTTTTTCACTTTGATTTCAAAGATGCATTATCAATCATGTAAAAAAGAAAATAAATAGAGAAAAGCCGACTATCGGAATCGAACCGATGACCATCGCATTACAAATGCGATGCTCTAACCTCTGAGCTAAGCAGGCTCACATAACATAAATTCGACATGCAGAGGAATTCAATAAACTCTTAGAATCTTTGCTATTAACTATTTTCATTCTTGGCTATTCATATTCGCTATTTATAACATAATTCATATTAAATATGAAATTCATTATTATTATTTTAATTATTATTAATTAATATTAAATTATTAATATAATATTAAATTAATATATTAATAAATTAAACATAA